ATTATTTTTTCCTTAACTCAAAAAGAAACTTTGGGATTGCTGAATCACAGACGAAATAAATATATAAAGCAACGGAACCATCATAGTATTTTTTAACTCCCCCGAAAGGAAGGGTGGTAATTGGATCATTTGCCGATCTGGGTCTGATAGATCCTATATTTTCTATTCGATGAAAGGTAAAAGTAAATTCCATTATAGAGCCGTATGCACTGCACAAAAGATGCCTGTACGGTTGTTCAATTCTATCTTTTTTTTTTCTTTTTATTTTATTCTTTTGTTTTCACCTCATCATGCAAGATAGAGGAACCATTTATTTATCATCAGGGTAATGATCCATCAACCCGCTAGCTCTTTTTATGAGGCACAAACGGGAGAATTTATCCTGGAAGCGGAAGAACTACTGAAACTACGCGAAACCATCACAAGGGTTTATGTACAAAGAACGGGCAAACCCTTATGGGTTGTATCCGAAGATATGGAAAGGGATGTTTTTATGTCAGCAACAGAAGCCCAAGCTCATGGAATTGTTGATCTTGTAGCGGTTGAATGAAAATAGCAGGGATTTCGCACAAATCTGTGATTTGATTTTATTGAGATTTTATTTATATTCTTACCGCGTTTAATATTCTTTTAATATTCTATTAAATATAAATAGTATAAATAGAAGCAATTCATAATAATCCGGTTAGGATCGATCTAAACCAGCCTATTATGTATATGATTCAGCATGCCAACCATTAAACAACTTATTAGAAACACAAGACAGCCAATAAGAAATGTCACGAAATCCCCCGCTCTTCGGGGATGTCCTCAGCGACGAGGAACATGTACTAGGGTGTATGTGCGACGCGTTCAGATCATAAGCTGGTACACAAGAAAGGAAAGAATTTTTCCAGTATCAATGATCAGTACCAGTGAATAGGATAGAATATGAATAGGATAGAATGGAAGAATTCCACTCACGATCTAAAAATCAAAAAGATCCTTTATATTCCTGTGTATGCAATTTATGGTTTCCATTGGTGCAAATCCAATCACCTGAATTTAAGATGAGAAGCAATTCCCCATTGGTAAGAAATGATTATCCATTAAGCGGGGGAAATCCTATTTAACAAGCAGAAAATGATGTTCCCACTCTTGCAAGAACGGACTAACAGGGTCAGCTACCTAGCTAAATTTCATAATTAAATACCGTTACTGTATGGGTAGATCTCGTTGTGAAAGACCTATTACTAAAAAATTCATAGGTAGAGCCAAAGGGTGTGAACTGTACAAGTTACCAATAATATTGATTAAATAATGGAAGGAGGCTCCGGTGTATAGAGAGGACCTCACCGTTTAAGAAGTAACCATAGAAACGATGGAACCACTATTTATTTATCCATTTATATTTACTATTTTTTTTTTTTTTGATACCTACTAGTATCAATCAATTTATTATTTAGCGGTGAAATGCCTAAAAAAAAGAAAAAATAGTGGTCGGGAAGGTTATAGTAGCAAAAGCCATTGGAATTTTTATTTTATACATTGGAAGAATCCGTTTTGTTATTAATCGACCAGTAAAGAGGAAAAGAATAACTGAAAGAACGGAAATCAATTAGTTATTCATCAAAGTTTCATTTATTCAATGACCAGAATTAGACGAGGATATGTAGCTCGTAAACGTAGAACAAAAATTCGTTTATTTGCATCAAGCTTTCGGGGGGCTCATTCAAGACTTACTCGAACTATTACTCAACAGAAAATAAGAGCTTTGGTTTCTGCTCATCGGGATAGAGATAGGCAAAAGAGAGATTTTCGTCGTTTGTGGATCACTCGGATAAATGCAGTAATTCGCGGGAGTAAGGTATCCTATAGTTATAGTCGATTAATACACGATCTGTACAAGAGGAAATTGCTTCTTAATCGTAAAATACTTGCACAAATAGCTATATTAAATAGGAATTGTCTTTATATGATTTCCAATGAAATCATAAGAGAAGGGGATTGTAAGGAATCCACCGGAAAAATTTAAATGACGTTCCCCGGAGAATGAACTCCGGGAAGGTATAGTTGAAATTAGTATGATAAAAAATTGATAAGATGATAAATTCGTCAAAATGAGCGAACGCGCTCAAAAAAAAAAGATTTATTCTTTCCCGATTCGGTGATTATTATTTTTGTTTTTGTTCTTACGACACGACAATCAAATCTAGATTCTTGGAGTTTTCGAACAAAACATCCATCTGCGTTTGAGTTCGGATTGGAATTTTGATTCGATTGAAGAGTAAGCCTATTTATTTCTGGTTCGAAAACCAGTAGTTCTAGCGGTCGACTCGGTTCTTTCAAACTGTTTCTCGTTATTAAGAAAAGGTAACAAAGATAAAATACGAGCTTGTTTTATAGCAATAGTAATTAATCGTTGTTGTTTCAAGGTCAATCTATTCACTCGTCTAGATAATATTTTTCCTTGTTCACTAATAAACCGACTAATTAAACTCATATTTCTATAATCAATTCG